CATTGAATGAATAATAGATCCAGATCCCAAAAACAATAAAGCTTTAGAATAGGCATGAGTGATCAAATGGAATAAAGCCGCTCGATAAGAACCTATACCTAGAGCTAACATAATATAACCTAATTGAGACATTGTAGAATAGGCTAAACTTCTTTTAATGTCTCTTTGAGCAAGAGAAAAAGTGGCTCCTAATAGTACTGTTATTACACCTATTAAAGAAATGAAATTCATTATATAAGGTATGTCTATGAAAAGAGGAATAAGCCGAGCTACAAGAAAAATTCCTGCTGCTACCATAGTAGCAGCGTGTATAAGGGCCGAGATAGGAGTAGGTCCTTCCATGGCATCAGGTAACCATACGTGGAGGGGGAATTGTGCAGATTTAGCAACTGCACCGACAAATAATAAAGAGGCGCACAAAGTAGCAAATAAGGAGCTGACCCCATTATTATGGATCAAGTTATTAGCTATTTCGAACAAATCCCGAAATTCCAAACTACCTGTTATCCAATAAAGACCTAAGATTCCTAATAATAAACCAAAATCTCCTACACGATTAGTTACAAAAGCTTTTTGACAAGCACTTGCGGCAATCGGTCGTGTGAACCAAAACCCTATTAATAAATATGAACACATTCCCACCAGTTCCCAAAAAGTATGAATTTGTATCAAATTAGAACTAGTAACTAATCCCAACATGGAAGTATTGGAAAAACTCATATAAGCAAAAAATCTCAAATATCCTTGGTCGTGAGACATATAATTGTCACTATAAATAAGAATCATGACTCCAACAGTAGTAATTAGTATTGACATAATAGAAGTAAGTGGATCGATCAAATATCCAAACTCTAAGGAAAAATCAATATCTATGGTCCAAGACCATAGATATTGATAAATAAAACTTCCATTTATTTGTTGAATAGACAGATTGGCCGAAAATCCCATAGCTATACTTAACAGAAAGATACTAGGAAAAACCCATATACGACGAATATTTTTTGTTGCTGTCGGAATAAGTATAAGTCCAAATCCTATTGACATAGTAACTGTAAGTGGAAGAAAAGGTATTATCCATGCATATTGATATGTATGTTCCATAAGAAAACAAACAAATTGAGATTTTTTTTATAATTAATAATTGTTTCTGATTCACCAATTCTTATCTCTTTCGAAAAGAACAATAAACAATAATAATGAAAAAAAAATAAGAAAAAATATATAATATATAAAATATATAATATATATAATTTAATATATATATATATATTATTTGTTATTTTATGTTATTTGCTTTTTTTTTTATGTTAAATGTTGAAAGTTAAAAAAACGATCTATTCCGAACAATACATGTCTTTCACATACAACGATAAATAAAAATGAGTAACCCTTTTTTGAATGGCAGTTCCAAAAAAATGTATTTCTATGTCAAAAAAACATATTCGTAGGAATATTTGGAAGAAAAAAGGATATTTAACTGCAGTAAAAGCTTTTTCTTTAGCGAAATCGGTTTCTACCGGACATTCAAAAAGTTTTTTTGTGCGACAAACAAATAATAAAGTCTTGGGATAATTGGAATTGACATAGCCCGAAGAGCTGAAAATTTTTTAAGATGAACGATTCACATTAATTAATGTATTGAACTACTCAATATTAGTTATAACTAGCTGCTGTGGTATGTAGAATAAGCGTTTTCTGTATATTGGGTTCTTATTAAGAATAGTATTTTTTCCCTATCCATTAACTTTTCACAATAGAAAAAAAAAAATAGGATTAATATTTTCTATTGTGAATAGTACAATTGTCATAGAAATTGAAATTCTTTTATTTTGCTATATGCCTAACCTAAAACTTAATTGGTTTGGTAAATGTTACCTTATTTATATTATATACATATACACAATGAAGAGTATTAATACTTAATGATACTAAAGTATCGGAATCGTTAGAAAAATTCCAAATGGATTTAGTGATGAAATTGTAATACATATGAGATCTTAGTTATTTGATTTTTTTTTTCATTGAAAAAAAAAAAATCAATCTTTTTCATTTTGAATCCGATGAAATCGGATAAATGAAAAACAAATCATCAAAAAAAAAAAAATAGAAAGAAAAAGGACAATTCTTAATTCTATACCTCGACTGAGAGCAAAACTATCGAAATTTCAACTGTATCGGGGGAACTTAGTTTATAGTACGTGAAAGTTGATTGTTAAAACTGAACCTAGGACGATACTAACTAAGGATTATTTTATTGAAGATTCAAATATGAATTTAAACGAGTCTTTTTTCATCGATTCTAATGTTTCCTAAACTATATTGAATCCTTGATTCTTGACGATTCAACATGAAATAAATATTATTATTTCAAGTAAGCCGCCATGGTGAAATCGGTAGACACGCTGCTCTTAGGAAGCAGTGCTAGAGCATCTCGGTTCGAGTCCGAGTGGCGGCATCCTATAAAAGAGACACAATGTATCCTATAATGTATTCAATTTCC